TTGATCGTAAATAATAGGATTGTTTACGAAGAAAAACGAATACAAATTCATATTCAGATACATAAGAATTATACAGGATCCGGAATAGTCTTTTATTTTCTTTTGAAAAAACGGAAATAGATTTAGTCGGAGTAATAAAATTATTCCAATTATGAAATTCATGGAGAAAGAATCGCAAAAAATGCAAAGAGGGAACATCTTGGATCCAGCATTGAAGGATTTTCACTAAGATTTCTAGATGAATAGGATAGGGTATTAGTATATCTAAGACATAATTTAAATGCGACAATTTGTCCTCTAGAAAGGGAAATATTGAATGAATAGATCGTAAATTCTGAGATTTGGGTATTTCTTCGGAGGAAGGTACTAATCGAAGCGAGAATGGAATTTCCACAATGACTGCAAAACCTTCTGATACCATTTGAGAATAAAAATTGGAATAAAAAGAATTGTTATGCCCAACGAATCGATTTTGGTTAAAGTCATTCATTGAATAAATCAATGAATTCTGTTGATACATTCGAGTAATTAAACGTTTCACAAGTACGGAACTGGATTTATTGTCATAACCTAAACCCACAATTTCCATGGGTTCGTAAAAAATCGAACTATTTAACCCATGATCATGAGCAAGTGTGTAAATATACTCTTGAAATATAAGTGGATATAGGAAGTTTTGTTGCCGAGATCCATCTTTTTCTAAATATCCTTGTAATTCTTCCATTTCAATTTCTCTATTTAAAACGGAGACAGGGGGGCGTGTCTTGGGTTATCAAATGATACATAGTGCAATATAATATGGTCAGAACAGGGTATAGATTATGTATATACTATAATAGATAGTATACTATCTACTCAGTATAAATCAAAAGATATACCCCGAGACGGGGAGTCCAATCAACAGATCTCTTTCCTATCTTTTTATCTCCAATTGGAATTGGTTTATGTTTATTATAATAAACAGAGGGTCCAAGATCCTTTATTTTTGCAACCCGGTCGCTCTTTTGATTTTGGAATAAATTAGATTCTCTTTATCAGTATACTCTTTCTTCTACACATCTGTCTCCAATTCATAATGGAGAATAGTTAGGATTAAAAAAAAAAAAGAATCAATGGTCCACTCATAGGAGAACCCTTTCCCGCATCAGGCACTAATCTATTTTAACGTCTAATTAGATTGGGTAATCATTCAAATTAAGAACATAAGCTCGTTGCTTTTTGTTTTACCAGAATTGGAGCCATAGGACTCTATCCATTTATTCATTAGACCAAATTGTAAATGTGAATTTCTTTTGTCCCTTTAAAAAAATCAACACAATATTTTGATTTTGTAACGATCTAGTAAGGATAAATTCAAAGTTCTATTTGAATAAAAAAAAAATAGATTAATAAATCAATTTATATCTTATTACGACATGCTGTTTTTTCCTTCATTACCTTTCAGGATCAGTCGTGGTCTTATAGACTCTACCAATAGTCTGGACGAATTCGTTGCTTCATCCAAATGTGTAAAAGATCATAGTCGCACTTAAAAGCCGAGTACTCTACCATTGAGTTAGCAACCCGGAAAATAAAAAATATATAAAAATATATAAATATATATATAATATATATATATATATTAGTGTTAGTGTTAGTGTAGATACGATCGAAATGCAAAAATTTAATTGGATTGTACTGCGGAGAACTCCGTCAAAATCAAAACATTGAACTAGCAACAAATCGAAATGTAAAAGAAAGATTTGTTGATCAATTTGTAATTGTAATAAACATAAAAATATAAAAATGAGCGGATCGGATTAAAAAACAATAGATTCCCAATCCGATATAGATTTTCAAATTGACACCCATTTTTCTCTTGATCCGTTGTGTATGTTTTTTTGTTGTTAAGAAAATATGTCTTGTATTACAATAAATCCAGCAAAACCCTCCCTCATTTGATTTAAGTGAAGGAAAGAACCAATATGGGGTAGGGATAAACGGATTTCTTTATCTACGATCGAATTATATTGGTTCAATACAACATTGTCAATATGAATGGAATATTGAGAAAATCCATTATTTTTTTTTTCTAAAAAAAAAAGCCTTGCGTTGGATTAGCATAAGAGAAATAAGAAGAGAAATAAGAAATTTGAATGGAAAAATAAGGAAGGGATAGAGAAAAAATCTCGAGCTCATTCAATCAATAGAGATATCATAAGAAAAATGTATCCCGCCTTTGTCGGTAAATTCCGGGGAAATAATTACACAAAGATAGAGGCTAGTTACCCTCTATCTTTTTTTTTTACTTTATTTTTATTGAAATTTGAAAATTTTTAATGAAAATTCATAATTAACTCGAAGTTCCTTCTTTAAAGAATTCTGCCTTCCTTAAAATATCATGAACAGTTACTGTAGGTTGAGCGCCCTTTTCAAGGAAATATAGAATAACAGGAACGTTTAAATAAGTTTGATTCTTTATCGGATCGTAAAAACCCACTTTTCGAAGATCTCTTCCGTCTCTTCGGGATCGAACATCAATTGCAACGATTCGATAGATGGCTCATCGGGATAGATGTAGATAAACAATTCACCCCCCCTAGAAACGTATAGGAGGTTTTCTCCTCATACGGCTCGAGAAAAATGATTCTAATTTCTCTATATTTAAGTATATAATTGGCCCATGGATCTATAAAATCATAAATTAAAATATGATTTAAGTGGTTTTCTTATTCCTTACAGAAAAAGTAAATCTCAGTCGTACTCATAACTCAAGTTGAGTAATTCTGAAAGAGTTCGAGGGGAACTCCTTAGACATTTATTGAGCTGTCTCTAACCTCCTTTGTTTATCTCGTCTCGAATCTTTTTTGATTCTTCATTCTGATTCTGATACAATTGTTGAGACAATTGAAAATAGTGTTTCCTTGTTCCGGAATCCTTTATCTTTGCTTTGTGAAATCATTGGGTTTAGACATGACTTCGGTGATCCTTATTCCTTTCAAAACGGCAGCAACATACCTTTTGCGTTTTTTACTTGTTTTAATTTGACCCTTTCGATTTCTATATTGAGGATATACTTACAAAGTTGGTCCAACTTATTAATTGTCACTAACCCTAGATTCTTCTCCCCGATAAATGAATCAATACTTTTACTTTTTCTGCTCGAGCTTCATCATGTACTATTTAAATTAGTACCTAACACAAATTAGGTTCCTAGTGGAATAGAACAAACTATGTCGAGCTGAGGGCATCTTCATTCTTATAGAAAATGGTGGATGTCAGAATCCACAGCCGATCATGTCCTTCAAGTCGCACGTTGCTTTCTACCACATCGTTTCAAACGAAGTTTTACCATAACATTTCTCTAATTTCATTTCGAACCAATATAATATGAAATTGATTCAATATAGAATGATGAATAGTCATTGGGTCGAACAGTATATACCGGTACATAATACTATACTATACTATACTATACTATACTATACTATACTATAATAGTATTATTACTATTACTATTACTATTACTATTACTATATAGTAAATAGTAATAGTATAGTCCATATTTTCTATCTATCTATGGATAGATAAGTATTTTCTGGAGAGGGCTCAAAAACAATTTTTGAACCCCATATCATATAAATTAATAAAAAAAAAAAAGACGAATAAACGAGTTTGCTTAAGACTTATTTATATCTTTAATAGATTGTTCGGGACGACCAATCATGAAATGATGGAGGCCCATCTTTCTCGACCAAATAAGCTATAAACCTCAAAAGAAAAAGAAGGACCTTAAAGGTATTTAAGGTATTCCAAATCCCGGAACAAAATAATTTTAACTAAATAAGCTATTCCAATGACCTGGAAAGGTCGGAAGTTTCTCGACAATATCGATTTATCACACTTCTTTTGAGTACCAAAGATTCATATCATGAAAAATTCCGTAAAAATAGTTTAAAGAATCTCCGACTTCGGGTTATAGCCGGAAAACATATTTTCGTTCATGACTGAATTTGATCTCTAATTCAATCAACAAGTCGACGCACTCACAATGAATAACTCCAAATTTTTAGCAGATATCTCATTCACTAAAGAGGTACAAATTTTCATCATGTTCAATTGAATTATAAATTGTTTAATTTAAAACATAGATAGATTGGGAATAAAGTTTATTGGCTTTCATGGGCATGGAATAGAAAAGGTATCGTGTAAGGTAAGATTAAGGTCGTTATTCTTTCATCTGAAAAGAGAAAATCATACTCCTCTTATTCTTATTTTTTCGTATCTATCATATACAATATTTTTCCCGTAAGTAATCCATAAGTAATTATGGATATTTAAGGAATTTCGGATTCTTTTTCACTTAACCGAATGATTTTTACTAAAATAGGACAATAACAATACATAATATATAGACTTATAGACTTGTTCGTTCATTTATTCATTTATATTTATAAAGATTTTCTTTTTCTTTAACAATTTTATGTTTACTGTCGGATACAATGTGATTCCATTTGTCGTTTCTGATTGAAACGATCTGGGACGGAAGGATTCGAACCTCCGAGTAACGGGACCAAAACCCGTTGCCTTACCGCTTGGCCACGCCCCATTTAGATTTCTATTCGACACTTATAAAGACTATTATTAGTTTTGGTTATTCGTCAATTCCAGCCCAACCTAAATAAGATACATACGGGAAATCTTGTTGCTAGGATTCGACATGACACATGTCGATATAGAATAATCAAAAATTTATTGATCATTACATAAAATGAAATTAAAATATTGTATGAAAGTATAATTCCTTGTATTCTCGTTTAAGAATAGAAAAAGGGGATTTTTTTGACCTGCCCCTTTTTATTTTTACCTTATATTATATAAAGTAACTCAATCAAAATCAAATTATCTAATCTACAAGAACCAAATTTTTGTTATGCTTAATATCTTTAGTTTAATCTGTATCTGTCTTAATTATGCCCTTTATTCAAGTAGTTTTTTCTTCGCCAAATTGCCCGAGGCTTATGCCTTTTTCAATCCAATCGTAGACGTTATGCCCATCATACCTTTATTCTTTTTTCTCTTAGCCTTTGTTTGGCAAGCCGCTGTAAGTTTTCGCTGAAATCTTTAATACTTTCCTAAATTCATGATTTTTTTGATCAAAAAAATTAATAGGATTGGATAGTCTTACATTATGAACCCTCGATTCAAAAAATAGAAATTTTTTATATTGAATAACCATAGTAATTAATTTGAATCCATTTATTTCCTTGTTCTAACTCTGACCTTCCAGTGAACAAAGACTTTATTAGGTCTTCCACAATACCTAATTGTAATTGTGGGGGTAACAAGAAAATTTTTCTAACGAAGGACTCAGAATCTTATTACAAATAAATTAGTGAAAATTTTTTTTTTATTGTGATTGTGAGGTGTCATGTTAAAATAGCATATGTGGTCCAAAAAAATTAGGTAATCCATTCCCATAAAAAAAAATCTTGGAGATTTTGTAATGCTTACTCTCAAACTCTTCGTTTATACAGTAGTGATATTCTTTGTTTCTCTCTTCATTTTCGGATTCTTATCTAATGATCCAGGGCGCAATCCTGGACGTGAGGAATAACCATAAGATCTTTTTTGTTTTTCCTTTCTTTTTTCTTATTTTTTTGATGATAAAATATAAGGGATTGATTGATATTTTTTCGAATTTAAAAGTTTCAAGTGATTAGATAGAGCGGAGAGAGAGGGATTCGAACCCTCGGTACAAATAATTCGTACAACGGATTAGCAATCCGACGCTTTAGTCCACTCAGCCATCTCTCCAAATTCCAATTTGAAAAATTTTTTATGTGATGTGACACGCGAAGTTGAAGTAAAGATTGATCAAAAAAACCCCAGTTTTCTTTCCTTATTAGAAGGATAGAAAAATAACATATAACCAATATAAAAAAAAGAGAATTAATTATATAAATTCTATACTATATTATTTCTATACTATATTATATAAATTCTATAATTATATATATAAATATATATTAAAATATTTAAAGATATTTACAAATTTGATCCGCAATTCAATTTATATAATGATTCGAAAGAGATATCACCAATAGAAAAAATGCCTTATTGATTTTATTTTGTACAAAAGATTTATTCCCCCGGCCCAATTTAAGTACTGGAGTACTGGCCGGGCCATTACTTATTTTTAGTTTCAATGAATCAATCATTCATGGATCAACCAATTCAATTATGATTTGATATCAAATCATAAATACTTGTTATTAAAGAAGCAACAAGGGCAATTTCCATCCCCATTCCTATGATGGAAGTTTCATCATTTCTTATTATTAATAATAAATATTTTATATAATTTTATATTTTATATAATTTTATATAATAATAAATATTTTATATTTTCTTCTAAATATTTTATATTTTCTTCTTAATGTTCTTTTTTTTATTCTTTTATAAATAAAAATTTACTTACTGAAAAAAGTGGACTAAAAAAACACATACACATACATATATTAAATAAAAAATAACCTCAACTATATAAATATACATATTTTTCATATTGATTATTTATAATCAATTATAAATAGATCATTTACTTGTACTTGTTCAATTAAAAGAACAAGCTTTATTTGAACACTTGAGATCAATTGACCTAAATTCATAAGATCTGACAGTTTAAAGGAAAGTCGAAAAGAACTGTGTATACAGAATTGATCATTTGGATGATCCGGCTTCAATGACTCCTTCGGACCGGAACTCTCAGTAATGACTTCCCAGCAAACGAAAAGTATAATTATAATTATAACTTTTTATCTTATTTAAATAAGATAAGCTTTTTGCTATTCGCCTATTTTTTTTTATCAAGTTTCCGGGGGGCAAAATACACGTAAACACTAGCATTTTCATGATTCTGATGCTATCTTGATTGTATCTCATCTCTTTGTTCGACAAATGTTCCTCCATTTATATACAATATATAAATTGTAGCGGGTATAGTTTAGTGGTAAAAGTGTGATTCGTTCTATTAACAACTTAAATAGTTAAGGGGTCTTTCGGTTTTTTCATATTCCGAATCAAAACTTTATTTCTTAAAAAGGTTTAATCCTTTACCTCTCAATGGCATATTTGAGGAAGAATATACATTCTCACGATTTGTATCCAAAGGTCAATTATAAATTGAATAAAGATAAAATTGGATTATGGAATCGTGAAGCATAATTTTTTTGCATTGGATCAACTCTTCCAATTGAATGAGTATGAGTCAAGGATACATGGATAAAGATACAAAAGTTTATTTCCAATCGTAACTAGATCTTCAATTTTTGTGTTGTAAAAGGGAGATTGAAGCTTTTAGCTATAAAACGGTGGTTTTGGTTTACTAGAACCATCGGCATATTGTTTCCGCTCGGTGGAAACCAAATTCTTTTCCTCAGGATCCTGTGAGTAGAAATAGGGAACGAAGAAACTAGACAGAGTTGATATAATTCTCCTCCTCTAGAGGGATCATCTAGA